GGCGCTGTTCAAGAATTATGGTTGAGGCAGTTCATACCACCCATACATAGTGTTTTGATCTAAGATTGTCATTTTTCCTTCCATGTTTCAGCAGTAACATATTGTTTTGTTCCATGGAGCTAAGGTCCCAAATATGGAAGAAACAAGTGTTTCCACGACCGCCCAGTCAATTCTGTTCCACTTAATCCCTCTTTCGTGGCCACATATCTTTCCGGCTAAGGAATGGGAAATCTTTCTCCTGTTACATGAATCCAATTTTCATTTCATCCGGGAAAAGCCATCTTTTTCTCAACAATGTCTTTGTCATTTGATCCAATAGCGTTCTGTTAGATAGGAACAGATTTGAGAAATACTGATAACTCTCAGATGGAGTATTAGAACGGAAAGATCCATTAGATAATGAACTGTTGGTTCTAAGCCATCTCTGTCGATTAATCAACAATTCGAAGTGCTTTTCTTGTGTATTCTTGATAAACCGGTGTTTAGATATAGAAGATGTAGGAGGATCTGTTTGGGAAGTAAGAAGTCCCTTTGACATCTCTTCATCTGCAAAGAATTCTCGATGTGAAAACACAGAGACAAAAGGCTCATCTTTGAATAGGAAAAAGAGTGGATCTGCGGGGTCCCAAATGAATTGGCTTATTCGAAAAAAGCCTTGTTCTTTGGAAGATCTATCTCGTGTCTGGTACTGCACGGTTCCACTCTGTAAGAACTCCAACTCTTGAAGCTCATCCTCTTCGATCCGCTTGCCCCGAAATGACCTGGCCCAATAGGGAAATCCCAATGAATTGGGCCTTTCGGGGCAATCAAATAGAAAGCCCCAGGGGTGCCATATTCTAGGAGCCCAAACTATGTGATTGAATAAATCCTCCTCTATCTTCTGTTGTGGGTCGAGGGCCCCATCCCCTTCTTCAAATCCCGATTCGTATTTTTCATAGATAAATCTCTGATCAACGATAGAACAAGATCCATTTTGCATCATATCCATATCTAAGGGATTCCTCGGTTCGGGCCGAAGAAGCAATGTCACTCGATCATTATCAAACTGACTGTAATCTTTTTCTGTCCGTGAGGATCCCACCAGAGCGCCTTCTACTTCTAATAGGCCATGAACTAGATCAGAATCATTCTCAACGAGTCCATAAGAAGTGATCCCATTTTTTTCATCGGGTCCGGGTAGAGACCAAAGATCTTGAGCGACCGATCCGGCAGAACAACTCAAAAGATAAAGAAGTATCATTAATTTCTTCATATTCGTTCCAAGTTCGAAGTACCATTTGTACAAATAAGAACCCCCTTCATTACATGATTTCTTCTGCATATAGATAGATATAGGATCTATGGGGCAATTACTTAGAAGTACATTTTGTGCAACAGCCCTTCCTATCTGATAGAAAAGAATCCCATGATCCTGAATCGATCTTACCTGGGATCGTAAATTCCAAGTTTGTCTATGAAGAGCGGATCTAATTGTATTAGTTTCTATAATTGATTTATTCTGTGTAATACTAATCGACAAGGCCTCATTGGTAAGTGCTACAAGATCTCGTGCATTGGAACCCATGGTTATGGACCCGAATCCATTAGTATGGAACATTTTCTTTTCCAAGTGAAACCCTCTAGTATATAAAAGAGTGAAAAAGTGCTTTCGTTGTTGTGGAATAAGAAGCCTTCGTATCTTAATGCATGTATTTAAATTATTCGTAGCTATTAGAGCGGGATCCACTTTTTGGGGAATATGAGTCGAAGCAATAACAAGAGTTTTTCTAGTGGAACATCTTTCACAATCCCTGGAGAGATAGTTCACTAATAGACCGAGGGATAAGTAATTCGACGCATTCACATCCAGATCATGAATGTTTGGAATCCATATTATGCAAGGAGACATTGCTTTTGCTAATTCGAATTGAAGGGTGATATAAAATGGGTCTATTTCCGGCATCATATCCATAGTTAGCGCATTCATCATAGTTAACAGCTCCGTATCAAGGTTACGATCAATATCGTCACTATCATCAATAAGAAAACCTTTAGGTTTGTTATCCAGGAACTTGTTCATAAATACCGTAATTAAAGGAACATAGGAGTTTGTCACTAGGTATTTGACCAAATAGGATCGTCCAGTTCCTATAGAACCTATCACTAAAATACCCCTAGAGGGGGATAGGGATAAGCGGAGCGAAAAGGGTTGAAAACGATTAGCCCCACATGAGGTTTGTGAATAATCGATTGTCTGATAATGAGCAAGGAATATCCGTCTTTCTGCTAAACAGGATGTATTGAACTCATAATTCATTAGATACTTTTTATGAATGTCAACTAAGTATCGTAAGTAAATTGCTCCCCGTTGTTCAATCATTTGATAACCAGAGTCATTCTTTGATAAATGATCACTATGAGTCAGACTCAATAGAATTTGATCAATCTCTTTTTCTGTCGTTAAGGTGGAGAACTGAACCAAGAATTCTCTTTCTTCATCATCAATCCAATCACTGGTCGC